AGGAAAATCACCCGATTGAGGGTAATGTCAGAATTTGATATTTCTAGATCCAATTTCTTCATCTATTCACTTGATCTTTTTTCGATCCATCTATCCATCTTATATATATCAACAAAATAGATTTTTGTTGTTATAGAACCTGGGATTCTATGGGAACAATAAAATAATAAATAAGTATGAATATAACAAGAGAAGGGGTATATAGTAGAAAAAAGTTATACAAAGCTATATACGAGTCATCCCCACACTCTTTTTTTTTTTTTATTATTTATTATATTAATTGAATTTCGTTTGATTAAGGCGAAGTTCTGTAAAAACTTCCGCCTTCTTTGAAATATCATAAACAGTTCCTGTAGGTTGAGCGCCTTTTTCAAGGAAATATAGAATAGCAGGAACATTTAAATAAGTTTGATTCTTTATCGGATCATAAAAACCCACTTTCTGAAGATCTCTTCCTTCTCTTCGGGATCGAACATCAATTGCAACGATTCGATAGACGGCTCATTGGGATAGATATAGATGAACAATACCCCCCCTAGAAACGTATAAGAAGTTTTCTCCTCGTACGGCTCGAGAAAAAATGATTCGAAGTTCTGTCTAGGTATAGAATTCTAATGGCAAATAGATCCCTAAAATCATCAAATCAATTAGACTATGATTTAAGTCTTTTTTTTTTTCTTTCCCGAAAAAGAAAAAATCATTTATACTCATAACTCAAGTTTGATAACTCTCAAATAGCTCCAAGAAAACTCTTAGGCATTTCATTTATTGAGTGGTCTTTAACCCCCTTTTTTTTGTCTCGTTTAGAATCTATTTTGATTCTTCATTCTGATCTAGTTGTTGAGACTATTGAAAATGGTATTTCCTTGTTCCAGGATCCTTTATCTTTACTTTAAATCATTGGGTTTAGACATTACTTCGGTGATCCTTAATCGTTTCAAAATGGCAGCAACATACCTTTTTTTGTGATTTCTTTCTATCAAAGAATCATAGAACGGTTGATTCCCGCGTGCTACACTTTTGATCGACAGAGTTTTATCAATTCCAACAAATTTTCCTTTTGGATTTGAAACTTGCTCGAATTTGATCCTTTCGATTTCTATATCGAAGATATACTTACGAAGTTGTTCCAACTTATTGATTGGCACTAACCCTAGATCCTTGTCCCTGAGAAATGAATCAATACTTTCTACTCGAGCTCCATCATATCATGTACTATTTATATTACAACCCAAATGGGGGTTCTAGTGGAACAGAACAAAGGATGTCGAGCCAAGAACACTTTCATTCCTAGATAATAGAAAATGGTGGATGTAAGAATCCACAGCTGATCATGTCCTTCAAGTCGCACGTTGCTTTCTACCACATCGTTTCAAACGAAGTTTTACCATAACATTCCTCTAGTTTGGAACCGGTATGTAATTGATTCAATTATGGAATCATGAGTAGTCATTGGTTCAGTCGGTCCATAGTAATCCATACTTTTCTCCTTCTATTTCTATATGGATGGGTAGATATTTTTCTGAAGAAGTCTCAGCAAGAATTCAACTTAATCTTATATTTTGAATGCAACATTTTTTTCTTTTTTATTTCTATTTATTTTTTTAAATATATTTATTTATAAATAACACAAATAAATGAGTTATTTTTGAATCTGCATCTTTGAGTGACTCAATAGGATAGATTCACCAATCTCACACGTCTTCGAGTACCAAGAACTCATAAGAAATCATTCAAAATATTTATATTTAATTGAAAAAATTTCCTACTTCGACATCATTATTTGAATAATGTTTTACAGTAAGTACCGGATTTTCTTTTTATCATCATAAGAGAGAGAAATCCACGTTTCTTTTCGAATTGAACCATCATTAACGATTTCAAGTATATAGATAGATTGAAAAGCAAATCAAATTTCTTTCTTTTTTTGTGGAGTGGATAAAAAAAAAGACTGATATGTAAGGGAAAGTTGAAGATTTAGGTCGTTATTCTTTCATCTGATTGATAAAATCAGAATCGAAAGAATAGGGGATTTCCGTATCTATCAGATAAACTGAACAATTGTCACTGGAAGTAATTAAATTATGGATATTCTATGTTAAATATTTGGATCACAAATCTTTTTCACAAAAATTGAAACACCGTTGTCACTGAAATAGAACGATAACAAGACATATATATAAGCATTTCCTCATTTTCTACGTATTTGACTTGAGGTTCAGTAATTTTTCTGTAATCTTTCCATAAAGTAAAGTGAATAGAATTACCCCCTGCCTCAATTGTTACATGGATTTACAATTATTCTCATTAGAGCCAAAGTAGAAATGCCTAAAAATGAGAAAAAAAGACATCTGTTACATATGGAATTTACTTGATTGTTTGTTTGTTAATGAGATTCGGATAGACATAGGTATTAAAATTGATACCTTCCATTGCTGTTTAAGTCCTATCTACTCCCCAAATTCTATGGGGATGATGAATATGAATCATAAATAAAAAAAGGATCCTCTTTTACGGGATGCTAGACGAGATAGTCTAGGTACAAAGCCAAAGAGGTCCAGATTAGTTCGTTGTTCCTATTTTTTGTTTTACCCCAACCCAGGTTTAAGAGACTTAATCACGTTGATTGAATTCAATTAGTACCAAGAAACCCCTCTTGTTTAAAATTCAAGAAATCCACAGAGAATTAATAATTGGGCTACCTCATTTAAGTTTAAGGGATAGGAAATAAGAGATAGGGAATATAGGGGCTTTTCTTTCGTATTTCGATTTAGAATGCATTATTGAAAATGAAAATAGATATGGCACGTTAAGGTTTTTCTAAGTAATTAACTTCAATATGAATATGAAGGGGATGGGCATACGATGAAAGGCCCGTCCGACTTTTTTTTTAATTCAAACTCTCGTGATCTATGTTCCCATCTTACCTGGATCACAAATAGATTCAGTTACATCCGCGTGTCATTTGAACTCAATTCAGTTTGTGAAAAAGATATGATTATGATTCAGAGAAGAATCATTAAAAAATGAAAAATTAGAAACAAGAATCACATTCTAGCCACTATTACACTCTTAAATAGAAGTTGTTCAAAAAAGCAACCTTTATTCTGATATTAAAGGGTAGACTCTGGGACGGAAGGATTCGAACCTCCGAATAGCGGGACCAAAACCCGTTGCCTTACCACTTGGCCACGCCCCATTTAGATTTCTATTCGGCACTAATAAAAACTAATATTGGTATTGGTTGTTCGTCAATTCCAGTCCAAATATCGATGGAGATTGTTGATAGGATTTTGACACGTGTAAATATAGAATTAAACTGAATTTATTGATCATTACATATAATTTAATTAAGATATAAGATATTGTATGAAAGTATGATCTCTTCTATTCTCTTTTGAGAATTGAAGGATTTTTGATTGGGTGACTTCAAAGAAAAAGAAGGATTTTTTGGTCTACTTTACTTTCTTCATTTTTCCCTTATATCAATAACTCAATCAAAATGCAATTATCTCCAACAACAAAATCTTTGTTATGCTTAATAGCTTTAGTTTGATCGGTATCTGTCTTAATTCTTCCCTTTTTTCGAATAGTTTTTTCTTCGCCAAATTACCCGAGGCTTACGCTTTTTTAAATCCAATTGTAGATGTTATGCCAGTCATACCTGTGCTCTTTTTTCTCTTAGCCTTTGTTTGGCAAGCTGCTGTAAGTTTTCGATGAGCTCTTTAATACTGTCCTAGAAAAATTCATGATTTATTCGAGAAAAAAATTCTAACAATTGATAAGATCAGATAAGTCTTACAGTATGAACCCTCGATTCAAACATTGAAATTCTTGGATAGCCCCGATAAATCTGGATCATCCCGTTTCCTCATTCTGAACCTTTTTTTTTCCAGTGAAAGACCCTATTAGGTTCCCCCACAATATCTAATTGTGGGTATTAAAGAAAATTTTGGTAATGAAAGACTTTTATTACAAATGAATTTCTGAAAATTCTTTTCGATTTCTAGAAACCACTTCCTTTTTTGGTGTCAAAATAGGATATGTGGTATAAAAATGGAGAATCTATTCTCTTTTTTCCAAAAAAAGATCTTGGAGATTGTGTAATGCTTACTCTCAAACTCTTCGTTTACACAGTAGTGATATTCTTTGTTTCTCTCTTCATCTTCGGATTCCTATCTAATGATCCAGGACGTAATCCTGGACGTGAAGAATAAAAAATAGGATAAGGTTTTTCGTTTTCCTTGCTTTATTTTACAATTTTCTTAGAATTTTATCTATTCCACACCTTTAACATCAAAAGGGTTCGATAAATTCGAAAGATAAATAAAATATCAAGTCATCAATGGAAATGGAAAGAGAGGGATTCGAACCCTCGGTACAAATAACTCGTACAACGGATTAGCAATCCGACGCTTTAGTCCACTCAGCCATCTCTCCCAATTGAAAAAGGATAATTACTATGTTACATTACGCATAAAGTAAGGATTGAAAAAAGTCTTTCTTTATCTCTTCTCTCTTTATTATTCTTTTATTATTTATTATTCTTTATTATTATTATTATATAGATATATATAACCAGCAATTCCAATTCCATCAAGCCCATAAAGTAAGGGCTTGAAAGAAATATTTCCAATATTAAAATAAAGAATACCTCTTTGATTTCGTCCGAAAAGACCTTTTTTATTCCCACGGCCTGGCCGGGTCAGTACCTAGCCGGGCCTTTTTTTGTTCCAATCAATCATAGATAAAATGATTTATCTGATTTGAAAACAAAAATGCTTGTTATTGAATTATTGAAGTAAGAACAATCAGAAAAAGGACTATTTCCATTCCTATGATATAGAATCAAAGTGTCATTTTTTATTATTTCTTAATATTATTTTCTTATTGACTTTACTGGAATAAAAAAAGCCCCATTATTTATTAATATTGTAATTGTAATTCATTTATTTATTTTATTTCTTTTATTTTTTCAATTTTCTTTCTTCAAGAAAGAA